AATGTAGATTCGAGATGAAATCCTAAATTCACCCATTTCTGATTATGAGGGGACATGCCTGTCATGAAACAAATTAAACCCGAAAAAAGCCCTAATTTTAAAAAACTCAATTCCAATTAATCATTAAATAATAATTAAAAAAAACAATAATACTTAAAACAAATAATAAACGGTCCCAATTTTGTATAACAACAAAAAAAATTGGGACTATAGATAGTAAGGTGCCTGATAAAAGGATTATCTTGATAGGATAAGTCATGTATTAATATACCCTTATTATATTTCTTAGATTTAAACTAAATCCTAAGAGATCAAAACTCTTTGTGCATCTTACACCAAAATATAAAAAGATAAGCTAAAAAAGCTATTAGGTTCATACCCTAATCATAGAAGTAAAAATCTTCTTCTTTTTAATCCTAAATAATAGAATAATCTTATTTTTAACGACTATAGTATTAGGAACAAGTATTGTTATTAGATCTGAAACGTGATTAGGGATATGAATAGGCCTTGAAATAAATTTAATTTCATTTATCCCTATCCTATACAAATCTAAAAACATATCATCATCTGAAAGATGTATAATTTATTTCCTTATTCAAAGCTTAAGATCTATACTAATATTAATTTCTGTATTATTGAACTCTTCAATTATAATTTCTCCCGTTATAGGAGAAGAGTTTATTAATATAGCATTATTGTTGAGTATAATGATTAAGCTAGGGGTACCCCCATTCCATTTCTGATTCCCAGAAATCTTGGAAAAAATACCATGAGCAAGCTGCGCTATCCTAATAACATGACAAAAAATTGCACCACTATGCGTCATATCTTATATCACATATAATCCAATTTTACCTTTTATTATTACTCTGTCAGTAATTGTAGGGGCCATTGGAGGACTAAACCAAACTTCTCTTCGAAAAATTCTAGGTTATTCATCTATTAATCATATAGGATGGATAATTGCCTGCATTAAATTCAATAACGAATTTTGATTGAAGTACCTAATAATTTATTCTTCTATTATTTTAATAATAACAACTTTATTTAATTTATATTCTTCATTCTTTATTAATCAAGTCATTAATTCCAGTCCATCCTTTATAGAAAAATCTTTAATCATTATTTTATTCCTCAGACTAGGGGGACTTCCTCCTTTCATTGGATTTTTACCTAAATGATTAGTTATCCAATCAATAATTAGATCTAATAGAATTACAATCATATTTATTATAATTATATCATCACTAATTACTTTATTTTATTATCTCCGGTTAATTAGATCAACCTTATTAATTTATTCCACTTCAATTAAATGAAATTTAAATATTAAAATTAATCCAAATCTAACCATTTTGATAATTATAATTAATACCTCCCTTCCTGTAATTGCAATATTAAACTTTTAGCCTCGGAAGCTTTAAGTTAAAAAAACTATTAACCTTCAAAGTTAAAATTACAGGTGTTAATGTAAGCTTTAGTATAATTACTACTTCAGAATTGCAGTCTGATATCATACATTGACTATAAAGCCTGACAAAGGGTTCATAACCATAAATAAATTTACAATTTATCGCCTATTAATTCAGCCACTTTATCCATGAATAAATGACTTTTCTCAACAAACCACAAGGATATCGGAACTCTGTATTTTCTACTCGGATCCTGGGCTGGAATAATAGGAACATCCCTTAGATGAATTATTCGAATTGAGTTAGGACAACCTGGATCATTTATCGGAGATGATCAAATTTATAATGTAATCGTAACAGCCCATGCTTTTATCATAATTTTCTTTATAGTTATACCCATCATAATTGGAGGCTTTGGAAACTGACTTGTACCTTTAATAATTGGTGCCCCAGATATAGCATTCCCTCGAATAAATAATATAAGATTTTGACTTCTGCCTCCTGCTCTTACCCTTTTATTAGTAAGAAGACTCGTAGAAAGAGGGGCTGGAACAGGATGAACAGTATACCCCCCCCTATCAAGAAACATTGCACACAGAGGAGCATCCGTGGATATAGCAATCTTTTCATTACACTTAGCTGGAATCTCATCAATTTTAGGAGCAGTGAACTTTATTTCTACCATTATTAATATACGCCCCGCAGGTATACGACCAGATCGAATTCCTTTATTTGTCTGATCAGTAGGTATTACTGCTCTCCTTTTACTCTTAAGACTCCCCGTCCTTGCGGGAGCAATTACAATACTTTTAACAGACCGAAATTTCAACACTTCATTCTTTGACCCAGCAGGGGGAGGAGACCCTATTCTATACCAACACCTATTCTGATTTTTTGGACACCCGGAAGTATATATTCTAATTTTACCGGGATTTGGATTAATTTCACATATTATTGCAATAGAAACTGGAAAGAATGAAGCCTTCGGAGCCCTCGGAATAATTTACGCTATACTAGCCATTGGTTTACTAGGATTCATTGTGTGAGCACACCACATATTTACTGTAGGAATAGATGTTGATACACGTGCATATTTCACTTCAGCCACTATAATTATTGCTGTACCTACAGGTATTAAAATCTTCAGATGATTGGCCACCCTTCATGGAAGAGTAATATTATTCACACCAAGAATTCTATGAGCTATAGGATTTGTCTTTTTATTCACTATCGGAGGATTAACCGGAGTTATTCTAGCAAATTCAAGAATTGATATTGTACTACATGACACATACTATGTAGTAGCCCATTTTCACTATGTTCTCTCAATAGGAGCTGTATTTGCAATTATAGGGGGAGTAATTCAATGATACCCATTATTCACAGGATTAACCTTAAATCCCCTTTGACTTAAAATCCAATTCTTAATCTTATTTATTGGTGTTAATATAACTTTCTTCCCCCAACATTTCTTAGGACTAAGAGGAATACCTCGACGGTATTCAGACTATCCTGATAGATTCATATGCTGAAATATCATTTCCTCTATTGGAAGAACTATTTCATTAATCGGAATTATTCTATTTTTATTCATTATTTGAGAAAGCATGGCCTCTAAACGACAAGTAATCTTTTCAGAAGGACTATCTACTAACGTAGAATGATTCCAAAAATACCCGCCTGCAGAACACTCATATACTGAGATCCCTATTATTTGTGCCTCTTAATGTGGCAGAAATCATATGCAATGAATTTAAGCTTCATTTATAAAGACCCTTCTTTCATTAAGAATAGCTACATGAAGAAACCTTGGAATTCAAGATGCTAACTCCCCATTAATAGAACAACTCATCTTCTTCCACGACCATACCCTTATAATTCTTACAATAATTACTATTCTAGTAAGATATATAATAAGAACAGTGCTTTACAATAAATTAATTAATCGATATTTACTAGAAGGACAAACAATTGAATTAATCTGAACAATTCTTCCTGCCTTTACATTAATTTTTATTGCCCTACCAAGACTTCATATCCTATATCTAATAGATGAAATAAATAACCCTGCAGTAACAATTAAATCTATTGGTCATCAATGATATTGAAGCTACGAATATTCAGACTTCAATAATGTTGAATTCGATTCATACATAAAACCTACTAACGACTTAGAAATAAGAGACTTCCGACTCTTAGATGTAGATAACCGAGCTGTATTACCCATAAATACTCAAATCCGCCTTCTAATCACAGCCGCAGATGTTCTTCACTCATGAACAATTCCTAGCCTTGGAATCAAAATTGATGGCACACCTGGACGACTTAATCAAGGAAACATTTTAATTAACCGCCCAGGACTACTATTCGGACAATGCTCAGAGATTTGTGGAGCAAACCACAGATTTATACCTATTGTTGTAGAAAGAGTTTCTATAAATCAATTCATTAATTGACTAAAAAATAACTCATTAAGTGACTGAAAGTAAGTAATGGTCTCTTAAACCAATATATGGTAATTTACACTTACCCTTAATGAAGAAATTAGTTTAAATAAAACATTAGACTGTCAGACTAAAAATATTAATTCTTAATATTTCTTAATACCTCAAATAGCACCTGCATGATGAACAACCTTATACTTTGTATTTATTTTGTCATTCCTAATTATATATTTTCTATTATACTACCATACATACTTCATGCCTCAAGCTATAAAAAGAAACAGAATTACCCGATCAAAAATTAACTGAAAATGATAACAGATCTATTTTCAACCTTTGACCCAGCAACTTCAATAAACCTTTCACTTAACTGATTAAGAACATTTCTAGGCTTTCTAATCATCCCATCAACTTATTGATTATCCCCCTCACGATATGATTCACTATTCAAAACAATTAATTTCAAGCTTCACTCAGAATTTAAAACACTGCTCGGCCCAAGTAGATCAAAAACATCTATTCTATTCATTGCCCTATTCACCTACATTCTATATAATAACTTCATAGGACTTATACCCTATGTATTTACCAGCTCAAGCCACCTTATTTACACAGTTACCTTAGCATTACCGCTTTGATTATCTATCATAATCTTTGGCTGAATTAATCATACCCAATATATACTTGCTCATATAGTCCCTGAAGGTAGCCCCTCCATCCTCATACCCTTTATAGTCTGTATTGAAACTATTAGAAACATAATCCGACCTACATCATTAGCAGTTCGTTTAACTGCTAATATAATTGCAGGACATATACTTATATCCTTGCTAGGAGAAAACATCGTTAGAACAACATCTCAAATAATTCCAATAATCATAATCTGCCATATTATTTTATTCCTCTTTGAATCAGCAGTAACATTCATTCAAGCCTACGTATTCTCCACTTTAAGAGTCCTTTACACTAGAGAAGTAATTTATGAATTCACATAACCACCCATACCATCTAGTTGATTACAGACCCTGACCCTTAACAGGATCAATCGGAGCCATAACCCTAACTTCAGGAATAATTATATGATTCCATAAAAATGACATAAGCCTTTATTTCTTAGGAATCCTAATTACTGTACTCACAATAATTCAATGATGACGAGATATCACCCGAGAAGGGACATATCAAGGTAAACACACATTAGCAGTTACTAATAGATTAAAGCTAGGAATAATCCTATTTATTATTTCAGAAGTATTCTTCTTTATCTCATTCTTTTGAGCATTTTTCCATAGAAGTCTATCCCCAACCATTGAAATTGGAATAACTTGACCCCCAAAAGGTATTCTTACATTTGACCCAATACAAATCCCCATATTAAATACCATAATTCTATTATGCTCAGGAATCACAGTAACATGAGCTCATCACAGCTTAATAGAAAGAAATCACTCCCAAGCCACTCAAGCCCTATTTATCACAGTTACTCTAGGCCTATACTTCACCATACTACAAGGATTTGAATATTATGAATCTAGATTCACTATTAGAGACTCTATTTATGGGTCCTGCTTTTTTATAGCAACAGGATTCCACGGGATTCATGTAATTATTGGAACCACATTCCTCGCCGTATGCCTAATACGACATATTATATGTCACTTTAGAAGTAAACACCATTTCGGATTTGAGGCAGCCGCATGATATTGACATTTTGTCGACGTAGTTTGATTATTCCTCTACATCTCAATTTACTGATGAGGTAGTTAATTCCTTTAGTATAAAAAGTATATTTAACTTCCAATTAAAAGGTTTATTATTTAAAAGGAATAATATCAAAAATTATTCTATCAGTAATTCTAGCATCATTAATTTCGATAACCCTTATTATCATCTGTATTATAATTTCTAAAAAAACTATCTTAGATCGAGAAAAAATATCACCATTCGAATGCGGATTCGACCCTATAAGATCATCCCGTATACCATTCTCCATTCAATTCTTCTTAATTGCTGTTCTATTCCTAATTTTTGACATTGAAATTGTAATTATCCTACCAATAATTATCACCTTAAAAACTAGATCCCTAATATCCTGATTCATTACTGTAACAGCATTCATTATAATCCTACTTACTGGCCTCTACCATGAATGAAATAACGGAGTGTTAGATTGAGCAAACTAGGGGATGTAGTTAAAAATAACGTTTAATTTGCAATTAGAAAGTACTAATTAAGTCTTCCTCACAAAAAGTAGTGAAGTAAAAATTACATTTAGCTTCGACCTAAAAATCAGAGAAAGTTCTCCTTACTTAATTTAATTGAAGCCAAAAAGAGGCCTTTCATTGTTAATGAAAAAAATGATTCATAATCCAATTAAAAGAGAATGGAGATCCTAAAAGAAGCTGCTAACTATCTTTTAAAGCGGTTTAATCCCGTTTTTCTCTTATTTATATAGTTTAAATTAAAACATTTCATTTTCAATGAAAAAAGGGATATTCTCCTATAAATTACTCAAAAAGATTAATCTTATACTAGTATCTTCAATACTTTGCTTTAACTTAAGCTATTTGAGTTAAATTAAAGAAAAAATAATAACTAAAACAAAAATTATTATAAATATCCTTATATTATTAAACTGATAATAATTCATTATCTTTCTAATTAAAGAACTTAAAAACAAAAAAGAATTAGAAATTAAGTATTCGCCTCAACCCCCATCCATTACTTCTAAATATCTTTTAGACAAATAAAAAGACTTRCTATAAATTATAAAAGTTCTAAAATAAGACATGAACCATATTGAACCACTTAAAAAAGAAATAAAATAAAAATGTTCAGAAAGCAAATCACACCCTAAAATAGACAACTCATACCCCAATCAACCCCCTAAAAAAATAAAAATTAAAGGCATTAACTTCAAATATATTGGTAAAACAACTAAAAAAGGAACAGAAAATATCAACCAACTCAACATTCTACCACCAAAAATAGCTAAAATAGAAAGAACAATCATAGACTTTATTATAATCATATCTTCCATATAACTCTGACAACTACAAACATTTACATGATAAAATAAGGCATAATAAATAACACGAAAAGTATAAGAAACAGTCAATCCAATAGAAAGAAAAAAAATTATAAAAACAAAAAAACTATAACCCGAAACTATTATCATCTCCAAAATAATATCTTTAGAATAAAATCCAGACATAAAAGGCAAGCCACACAATGACATATTCGAAATACAAAAACAAGTACAAGTAAAAGGCAAATGATTAATTATTAATCCTATGTGACGGATATCCTGAGAATCTCTTATACAATGAATTATAAGACCTGCACACAGAAAAAGTAAAGCTTTAAAGAAAGCATGAGTTAATAAATGTAAAAAAGCCAAAACAGGATAACCAATAAACAAAATTGACATTATTAAACCTAATTGTCTCAAAGTAGAAAGAGCAATAATTTTCCTTAAATCAAATTCAAAATTAGCACCTAATCCAGCTATAAATATAGTCATTATAGATAACGCCAAAATTAAAAAACAATCCAGATTAAAAATCATATCAGAAAACCGAATCAATAAATAAACACCCGCAGTAACTAAAGTAGAAGAATGAACAAGAGAAGAAACAGGAGTAGGAGCAGCTATAGCTGCAGGTAATCAAGAAGAAAAAGGAATTTGAGCTCTCTTAGTAAACCCAGCTAAAATAATTAAAGAAACAAGATAAAACTCCATAAAATCCCATATACCTATATAATAAATATAATGCCATCTACCATAATTTAACATTCAAGCAATAGATAATAAAATAGCAACATCCCCAACTCGATTAGTTAAAATAGTCAATATCCCTGCAGAATAAGACTTATAATTCTGAAAATAAATAACTAGACAATAAGACACAAGGCCCAAGCCATCCCAGCCAATAAGAATACTTATTAGATTAGGACTAATAATCATTATCATCATAGATATAACAAATAAAACCACTAAAAAATAAAATCGAATCCTATCCAAATCAAAACTTATATATCTTTCTCTATAATAAATTACTATAGAAGAAATAATAAACACACAACCCACAAAAATCAAAGATATTCAATCAAACAATAAAGTCATTGTAATAACACAACTATTTAAAGATAAAATCTCCCAGTCCATAAATACAACATAATCCCAAATCAAATACAAAGAACCAATAAAAAAAAATAAAACCCCAACCAAAAACAAAGTTAAAGACCCTAAAAGATAAACGGACCATTTATTCAACACGATTTAAGATCTTCTTAATACCTATAACTCCACAAATTATTATTCTAAATTTAAACTACCTAAATACTTAAAATCAAAGAACAAAAATATCCCCCCTCAAAATAATAAAATTTAAAGGAATTAAATGACAAAAAATTAAAATATACTCCCGCAAAGAATTCAAACTAAACTTAGTTAAACCTCTATAAATAAAACCATGTTGAACATAAGAATACAAATAAATTCTATAACAACATCTTAAAAAAGATGAAAACCCTAGAAAAACAAGACTTAAAAATCTCCATCTTATAATACCATTAATAAGCATTACCTCTCCTAATAAATTTAAAGAAGGGGGAGAAGCCATATTATTAGATCTCAAAATAAATCAAAATAAAGAAAGAGAAGGCATAAAAACAATAAGACCTTTATTAATAATAAGTCTCCGTCTAAGAACACGTTCATAAATAATATTAGCTAAACAAAAAAGCCCAGAAGAACATAAACCATGACCAACCATTAACACTAAAGAACCCCACAAACCTCAAGAATTCATAGAAAAAATACCACACAAAACCAAACCTATGTGAGAAACAGAAGAATAGGCAATTAACGACTTAATATCAACCTGATATAAACATAAAACCCCAACCAAAAAAGCACCATAAAGTCTCAAACCAATAAAAACATAACTAAACTTAAACAAATAATCATATATAAAATTAGAAACACGCATAAGACCATAGCCCCCTAACTTTAAAAGAACACCAGCTAAAATCATTGAACCAGCAATAGGCGCCTCAACATGAGCCTTAGGAAGTCAAAAATGAATAAAAATTATAGGTATCCTCACTAAGAAAGCCAAAATCATAGAAACAAACAAATATAAGTTACAATCAACCTCAACCAAAAAATAAAATACCCCCCCAGTATCCCTTGCAATATAAAAAATACCCAATAAAAGAGGTAAAGAAGCAAATAACGTATAGAAAAGTAAATAAAACCCAGCTCTGAGCCGCTCAGGCTGATAACCYCAACCAAAAATCAAAAACAAAGTAGGAATCAGTGAAGACTCAAAAAATAAATAAAACAAAAATAAATTAACAGAAGAAAAAGAAAGAACTAAAAAAACTAACAAAAAAACATTTACAGCAATAAACTCACCTCCATAATTACTTGATTTATAAATATTATAACTAGCAATAATCATTAAAGAAACAATCCAAAAACTCAAAAAAATTATACACATAGACAAAACATCACCCCCAAAAGAATATCTGATCATTGAATAATAATTAAAAAACCAAAAAGTATTTAAATAATAAAAAACCCCAACCATCAAATACAAAACTATAAATCACCACAAATTAAACAAAGAAAAAAGGATCAAAAAAACCAAATATAACAATACACTTATCATCCCAAAATAGAAAGACCAGAAATATTGTCATTACCATGACAACGAATTATTCTCACAAGAACACCTAAACCCATTACACCTTCACAAACCGAAAAAGTTAAAAAAACCAAAATAAAATAATAAGACAAATTAAATATAATTAAAAAAGAAAAAAAAAGAAAATAAAGAGCTAAAACCAAAAACTCCAATCTCAATAAAGTTAACAATAAATGCTTACGCAAAGAACAAAAAACAACTAACCCTGAAAAAACCATAAAAAAAAGAACTACATAAAAAAACAAATTCATAAGTTTTAATAGTTTAAAAAAAANTAATGATCTTGTAAATCATAGATAGAAATAATCTTTAAAACTTCAGCAGAAAGGAATTTAAACCCTCATCATTAATCCCCAAAATTAATATTTTTATAAACTATCTACTGAAAATGATAACCATATTCTTTCTCTCAGTAATTACTAGAATTACCTTTCTATTAACCAAGCACCCATTAAGAATAGGCTTAATATTAATTATTCAAACCATTATAGTAACAATAATAACAGGCATAATAATTAATATATTTTGATTTTCATACATCTTAACAATCTCTATACTAAGAGGAATATTAGTACTATTCATTTACATAGCAAGAATTGCCTCAAACGAAAAATTTCACACAACTTGATCTATAATTCTATATATACTGCCGCTGACCATCTCGTCCGTTATCTTCTTCTTTCTTGTGGAACAATTAGAAACTAAAAGAATATGCTCCACAATAAAGAAGCACACCCTCGGGGCCGAGCAGCTAATCAGACTAAATAAATTGTTTAATTTAAACAATATATCAATCACTATACTACTCGTATCATATCTATTCTTAACCATAATTGCTGTTACTTATGTAACAAATATTTATGAAGGACCCTTACGGACAAAGAACTAATGAACAAATCACTTCGCAAAACCCATCCTCTTATTAAGATCATTAATAATTCACTAATTGACCTTCCTACCCCATCTAGAATCTCCCTATGATGAAATTTTGGTTCCTTATTAAGCATATGCTTAATAATTCAAATCATTACAGGAATTTTTTTAGCCATACACTACACAGGAAGTATTGAATTTGCATTTAGAAGAGTTGTTCACATCTGCCGAGACGTTAATTATGGTTGACTTCTCCGAAGTTTGCACGCTAATGGAGCTTCATTATTTTTTATTTGTCTATACCTACACATTGGACGTGGTATTTACTATGGTTCTTATAAACTTTTCATAACATGAACAGTTGGAATTATTATTCTCTTTATTTCCATAAGAGCTGCATTCTTAGGGTATGTTCTACCTTGGGGACAAATATCCYTATGAGGAGCTACAGTAATTACTAATCTTATATCTGCCATCCCTTACTTGGGAAATGATCTAGTCAAATGATTATGGGGCGGATTCTCTGTAGATAACGCCACCTTAACTCGATTTTTTGCCCTCCACTTTCTTTTACCCTTTATCATTGCAGCTATAGTAATAATTCACCTTTTATTTCTACACCAAACAGGATCAAGAAATCCATTAGGATTAAATAGAAACTTCGATAAAATCCCATTCCACCCATATTTCTCCATTAAAGACCTAATAGGAGTATCCTTAACCCTAATATTACTTATTCTTCTAAGTCTATGGGAGGCCCCAATCCTAATAGACCCAGAAAACTTTATTCCCGCAAACCCACTAGTCACACCAGTACACATTCAACCAGAATGATATTTCCTATTTGCATATGCAATCTTACGATCCATCCCTAACAAACTTGGTGGAGTTATTGCAATAATCTCATCAATTACTATTATTGTAATCCTTCCAATTACTAACAAAGGGAAATTCCAGGGTATTACCTTTTACCCAATTAGACAAATTATATTCTGAACATTTACAACCATTTTTATTCTTTTAACCTGAATTGGTGCCCGCCCTGCTGAAGAACCTTATATTCTTACAGGCCAAATCTTAACAATTCTTTATTTTTCTTATTTCATTATTAACCCTATCTTATTAAAACTATGAGATAAAACCATTTAGTTAATTAGCTTAAAAAAGCTTATATTTTGAAAATATAAGAAAAAGGTTTAATTCCTTTATTAACTTAAAACTTTCGCCTAAACTAATCATTAGTTCGCTTAAAACAATATTTAATCCTGAAAGAACTGAGGAACCTAATAAAAGATCCCTCAATTAACTTTAATTCACTAAAAAGAATGCTAAGACTATACAACCATCAAAATCACCCCTACAAAAAAAATCAAGTAGTTCAAAGATAAGGGAAGAAACATCCTTCAAGTTAAATACATTAACTTATCATATCGATAACGCGGAAGAGTCCCCCGAACTCAAATAAATGCAAAAACTACAAAAGTTAATTTCAAAAAAAAGAAAATAGAATACAAATCACAACCTAAAAATATAACACAACACAAAAGTCTTATAAAAATAATATTTATGTACTCAGATAAAAAAATAAAAGCGAACCCCCCTCTACTATATTCAACATTAAAGCCAGAAACTAATTCTGATTCACCTTCAGCAAAATCAAATGGAGAACGATTAGTTTCTGCTAAACAGGAAGAAAATCAACAAAAAAATAAAGGAAAAGAAAAAAAAACAAATCACACATACTCCTGATACTTTATAAAATCCACAAAATTAAAACTAAAAATAAATATTAAGACACAAATTAAAATTAATGCTATTCTTACTTCATAAGAAATAGTCTGAGCAACCGATCGAATTCCTCCCAAAAGAGCATAATTAGAATTAGAACTTCACCCAGATAATAATACCCCATACACACCTATACCTGTACAACATAAAAAAAATAAAACCCCGAAACTAAAATTATAAACATTAACCAAGTAAGGAAAAAGAACCCATAAAGAAAATGATAATATTAACATAAATACAGGAGAAAAATAATAAATAATAAAATTAGAAAAATATGGATAAGTTTGCTCCTTAAAAAAAAGCTTTATACCATCAGAAAAGGGCTGTAATAACCCTATAAACCCTACTTTATTTGGACCCCTTCGTAACTGAATATAACTTAAAACCCTACGCTCCATTAAAGTAGTGAACGCAACCGCTACTAAAACACAAATTAAAGTGAGAACATAGGAAACTAAGAACACTACTATCTGTAGAACAACCTACATAAATAAATCCTAAATTTACTGCACTAATCTGCCAAAATAGTAATATTAATCAAAAACAAAAAATTATTCCATATACCCGGTCCTTTCGTACTAAAATATATATATAAATTGAGGATAGAAACTGACCTGGCTTACGCCGGTCTGAACTCAGATCATGTAAAAATTTAAAGGTCGAACAGACCTAGTATATGAACTCCTGCATCCATAACTTATTTTAATCCAACATCGAGGTCGCAAACTCCTTCATCAATATGAACTCTCCGAAAAAATTACGCTGTTATCCCTAAGGTAACTTAATCTTTTAATCACAAATATATGGATCAAAAAAACACTAATCAATGAAAAATATAATAGAAGTTTATTAAATTCTACAGTCACCCCAACAAAATAATCCTTTTACTTATAATAAATATAACCACTAAATTATTAAAATATAAGACTATAAAGATCTATAGGGTCTTCTCGTCCAACAAGTAAATTTAAGCTTTTTAACTCAAAAATTAAATTCTTAAAATTAAATTAAAGAAAGTCAATATTTCGTCCAACCTTTCATTCCAGCCCTCAATTAAAAGACAAATGATTATGCTACCTTAGCACAGTTAAGATACTGCGGCCATTGAATTCCTCATTGGGCAGGTCAGACCTTAAATAAATAAACAAAAGGACATGTTTTTGTTAAACAGGCGAACACTATATTTGCCGAATTCCTATAATTTAATTAACTAAAATACTAATTTAATCATTATAACATAAAAATCCCAATTAATTAAATAATTCAAGTAAAAAAATAAAGAAAATTAAATAAACACGATTAGAAAATATTCTATAACGAAATAAATGATGGCTGATTACAAGCCTACTAAATTCCAACAACCAAATAACACTTATATAATTAATTCCGAGCTTATCCCCGAAAATATTAGAACTTAGAAGTAAGAAAAATACAATTCCCGCTTAAACACAAAGATCCTAAATTAAATTTAATTCCAAGAAAACCAGATATTTGAAAACGAATGACATTTCATCACTATAATTAAATAATCAATAATTTTAACACATTAACTAACATTTTAAACTATAACTCTTTCAATTTCGGGAAACCTATAATAAATATGATAAATTAATTAACCCTGATACAAAAGGTACGTTAAATTATAACTACTTATAAACTAAAATAAATCTGTCCTTCACAGTACCATTAACTATAATAACAAAAATTCTTTCTATAAAATATACTAATAATAAAGTTATTTCTATTAAATTCAATAAACTAATAAATAAAATAAGAATTCACTATCAAATTAAGCTGAATTGCACAACTAACTTATTAATGTAAATAATAATACTTCCTAAAAGTTATAATTTGATAAAACCAAGTTCACCTTCCAGTAAACTTACTTTGTTACGACTTATCTCATTTTAAATAACGAGAGTGACGGGCGATATGTGCATAATTTAGAGCTAGATCAATTCCATATTATAATAGAAGTTACTCTCAAATCCAATTTAAAAGTTATTTCCATACACTTACCCATAAATATATTTAATGTAATCCACCTCTTCTTTACTATAGCTGCACCTTGACCTGACATCTTCCATATTAATGATTAACGAAAATACTCTAATAAGACATTCAATGACAGCGATATACAAGCCCAAATAAAGTAAAATTTATCGTGGGTTATCAATTACAGGGCAGATTCCTCTGAACAGACTAAATTACCGCCAAATTCTTTTAATTTTAAGATCATAACTATTAATACTAAGGTTATAAATTAACTATTCATAATAATGGGGTCTCTAATCCCAGTTTTACTCTGAATTTTCATATTTAATCATATAAATTAACTAACAAAAAATATTGATTTCACCCCAATAACTTAAAATTTAAATAATAACAATATAAATCAAATACAAACCAAAATAAACTTACTCGCTCCTATTGTATAACCGCGACTGCTGGCACAATATTGGTCGGAACTCCTTTTATTAACTAAATCAATACTCATAAAATAAATAAAATAAAGGACTGCGAATGCAAATTATCAACATTTAGATAGATCTAACACACAAAAATATACATGTACAATTAAAAAAAGGTAAATTTAATAAACTAGAATCAAACTTTGACAGCAACAATAACATAATCGGTACATTATCAATGTATCCCCCCCTCCGTATAGCCTCCCCTGAGGTGCCCACCCGGAAGCGGCGACTCTCAAGATTTTTACATATGAAATAGTTATATTAGATATTAACATATTATTAAATATTTTGTATAGTTAAACCATCACCTATATGAACCTAGTTACCGTATCTCATATAATACGACTACCATTCTCGATATAGTTAGAATTAACGTTCAGATGTCATTCCCTCATTTCTACTCAGTGTAGAAATGACGTCTGGCTATGCCCGTAAATATACGTACACCATAATCATCTATCCCTAAGATTCCCCGGTAGGAAAATATTTACATATCTATACCTGGATCCTCTCCCATACACTCCGCTCTCTCCCATACGTCCCATATACTGTGTTCTACCATGTCTCCCTTAGATAGTCTCATACCCGGATAGGATTGGGGGGGGGGGGGTTCTGTTACATATAAATTTATATTTACATACAAATTTATTACATATAAGTTAAAAACCTATTAAACCTTTAAAGTACATTAGTAATTAACTAATAATCCATGACTAAAAATCATAATAAAGTACTTTATTATACTAAAAACTTATCTACTCCAGTACCTATAATTTCATATTTCCCTCTGAATGATCAAAATTTGACCATCCGATCATAATATTACAAAAACAAGCGATTTTAGTAGATTTCTTTTTTCTTATACTAAGAACTTATCTACTCCGGTACTTATAATTCTATATTTTCCCCTGAATGATCAAAATTTGACCATCCGATCATAATATATGAATGTAGATTCGAGATGAAATCCTAAATTCACCCATTTCTGATT